AAACTGAAATGAGATAAGAAATAAATAAGGATTTGAATATGCGTAAAAATGGAATCTAATCCGCTTTTCAAGCAAAAGAGTAAAAGTCCAATTCAATTTCAATTGTTTGAAGAATTTTTCCCTTACTTTTGTAATTTGTAAGTAATAAGTTGAAGTTAATTGAATATGAATAATAGAAGAAGTTCCATTTTCTCAATGAATTATTCCCCTCTACCCCTCCTTTGTTTGTCCACTACTTCATCTAAACAAAAGAGTTCCCATAGACCCGGGAAAAAGGAGATAGTAATCTTTGATGAACAGAATCAAAATCATTATTATTTTGATACAAGACGACACAAGAAAAGGGTAGAAAACCCTTTCTCTTGTGTCGAATAGAAAATTAGGAAGACTGGTAATCTCTCCAGAAGTATTTGTTCTTCCTTTCATTTGGCCCGTCCTTGCCTTGTATCCTTCCTTTTTTTTGTATGCCTATTGTCTAGTACTAGAAATGGGATACAGATACAAGGAATGAATTCCGGACATTTCGCAAAAACAGTATAAACAAAGCAAGTAAAGGGATTTAAATAATTTTTGATCATAATTATATCGATCGACAAGAATTCCACGCTTTTTACTAATTTGATGTTCTTGATGTTAAGTAATTTCTGGATCTAGAAATTCATTTCGTACAATTGAACCTTTTCAAACTGTTTCTTTTTAAGAACCAAAAAGATTTGTGCCAAAATAACGGATGCCAAAAAGAATAAAAGGCCTTGGACGCGTAATGGATCTTGAAGCACTATTTCCGCCTCCCCCTGACCAAAACCTCCTACGTTTGGATTGCTTGTTAATGGTTGATCAAGCTTGATGGATTCTCCCTCTGAAACAAGAAGTTCTGGTCCTGGAGGTATAATATCAATTACTTGATGTCCATCCGACGCATCAACTATGGTAATTTCATACCCCCCCTTTTCTTTACGTCCTATTCTGCTTACTATACCTGTAGATGTAGCATTATAAACAGTATTGTTACTCTTGCTCCCATCAGGATAAATCTGACCCCTTCCCCTGTTTCCACCTACATATATCGGATATTTTAAGAAGTGAACGTCTTTTCTAGTAATGGGGTCGGGGGAAAGGATGGGAAAGATGATTTCACTATATTTCTGACCTGGAACAGGACCTATCACAAGAATATTTCTTTTATTGGGACGATAACTCTGAAAAGAAAGATTTCCCATTTTTTCTTTCACTTCAGGAGAAATACGATCGGGGGGGGCTAATTCGAATCCCTCGGGTAAAATAAGAACAGCCCCCACATTCAAAGACCCCTTTTTACCATTAGCAAGAACTTGTTTCAGTTGCATATCATAAGGAATTCGAACAACTGCTTCAAATACAGTATCAGGAAGTACAGCTTGCGGAACTTCAATATCCACAGGCTTATTAGCTAAATGGCAATTGGCACATACAATTCGCCCCGTTGCTTCTCGTGGATTTTCATAACCTTGCTGCGCAAAAATTGGATACGCATTTGAAATAGATGCTCGAGTTATTACATATATCATTATTGATACAGAAATAGATCGAGTTATCTGTTCCTTTACCCAAGAAAAAGTATTTCTATTTTGCATGGTACAATCATTGATCCCGGAATTTCTACAATAAATTAGATAGGTAGCTAGTCTAGTTCCCTATCCACGAATCTGCCATTGTACGGAAATAATTGTACTGGACTATAGGACAAATACCTTGAAGAGGTAGAAGTATAAAGAATAAGTAAAATGGAAAATGCTTTCTTTATACACGTTATACATGAAGAAAAATTCGGATTTGATTGATATCAAGAGATCAAATAAGTTCTTCATTCATTGAATGATAAATGACTACAAGCGAAGGAGATACACGATTTAAAAAATGGAAGATCCAATATTTCACAATTGTATCTAGAATAACTGGAAAAGTGGAAACAAGACCAGATATAATTTGATCGTTTTGAGCCAGTCCAAAATTGTTGTAGATCGAACCAATCATGAGTTCCCAACCATGGGTCGAGTGAAATCCGATCCATAAATCAGTAACTAAAAGAATCGAAAAAGCTTTTATTGTGTCACTTAAGTTATAGAGGAATTCCTGAACCCAAGAATTAAGAATGACAAGCTCTTCCTTACCCAGAATAAAATAACCACTTAGAATAGCGAAACAGATTATATTTGTCGAGAAATCCAAAATTATATGGAGATGATATTCATTGTGTGTTTTGATGAATTGTATTGTTTCCTTGTGTATTCCTATAGGAAGCTTTTGTATATGTGTCTCCGGGTATTCCTCTATCATTTCATTCAACAAGAGGAGTTCCTCTAATTTTAAGAATTTTTCTAGAACATTTTTCTCTTGAATATCATTCAAAAAAGTTTCGGATTGCCTAGTATTCCACCAATTAGTAACCCAAGGTTCCAGACATTTATTAAATGATAGAGAGACCCACCAGGGCAAAAATACTATAGATGCAAGATATGGGACAAGATATGGGAGGGAAGTCAATGCTTTCTTTTTTTTCATTTTTTATCTGTTAATGAACTGCTTCATTCTTCAACTCTATCTGATCTGATATTTCTCTAAAGTACGAGTGTTAAGTTATATAACAAAACAAGGTATCGAACCTATGGATCTATTCCCATTTTTGTGTAATGATTTAGTCCTTGGGTCTAGAAGGAATATAGAAATAGAATAAGGGCCCTAAAAAAATAAGTAAATAGAATTTTCGGATATCTCAATTGGGGAAATTAGAACAAATTTCATCTTCATTTTTTCGATAAACACTCGAAAACCCACTTGAAGTAACGAATATTATTCGGATTTCAAGGCGAAAAATTCCCCCTGGGGCGGATCAATTAATTATTTCGAAATGTTGCATTCGTCTAATCATAGCGCAGGAATAGGGTATCAATTCAAATAAAAATCTGGGACCTAAAAAGATGAATTCTGTATTTACGCAATACATGTTATGTTCGGATATTTGACGAATCCATACTAAAATTTTTTTAGTATTTAGTATAAAAAAAGAAAAGAATTGACCCCATACGCATACAAATATAGTTTTCGTATAGAAAAAAACTCTTTCTTGTCATATTATAGTTGTTCCATATACCTTCTCTTACTTTTTTTGTTTTATTCTACGTGGGTCGCTGCGCCAACGGAACGCGAAAATAGAATCTAACATGTTTTTCTAGAATGAACATTTTGAAGAAACTTCAGTTCTATTAAATTAAAAAGGAAATTTGCAAGTTTCTTCCCTCATGCTGAAAAAACATTAATTCTTCATTTCAAAATACTTCAATTGGTACTCGCAAGAAATAGGCTAATTCTGCAGCTTTTTGTTCAATTTCTCGTGGAGTAAAATTCTCATCAGTACGAGTCAAGGGAATGGTTCCTTGGCCTCTGATTTCCATATAAAGAACACGACGAGGAAAAATACCTTCTTTAACCTCCATTCTGATTGATTGGATATCTTTCAGAAAGAAGCGAAGGAAGATTCGACGATTTTTTCCAGGGAATCCCCAACGAAAAATAGACATTATTCCTTCTTTTCTATCGAAAAGGTCATAACCACTACCCACATTCCATGAAATTGTACACCACAAATAGGAACTAATGAATAGACCCGCGATCCCATAAAAAGACATCACAATCCCTTGTGGAAAAAAAATGATTTGCTTAGATGGAAATCCTGAGATCAGATTCCTACCAAGATAACTGGAAGTTCCAACCACTAAAAATCCTAGTGAACCTAAAAGAAGGATACAGGCCCAGAAAAAATTACTTGTTTTTCGGGACCCTCTTATTAATTCTATACATATATGTTCTGATCGCCAGTTCATACTATATTTGCATTCGATTGGAATTGAGAGAATAACCAAAATGAATTTGACTTTTCTTGATGCCGAAGTAACTTTCATCAACTAGTACTATTCTGATATGAACAATTAGAAATAATTGGTTAGATACATTGACTTTCTATTATAAGTTAGAATATAAAAAAAATATTCGCTGATCCTTTTTAACCGGCCCGCATATACATGCATTTATGCAAATAAAAAAAAATCCGCATGTATAACACATTTGTGTTCGGAAAGAGTCACATATCCTCCCATATTACACTAAATAAATAGCTGTATTATGATCCAGTGTTGAAAAAAAATTTGATTAAATTTTGTCTCGTCGGATTCGGATCTAAACAATCTTATTTTTTTGGACATGAAGAAATAAAGAAGCCATTGCAATTGCCGGAAATACTAGGCCCACTAAAGGAACAAAAATAGAGGGTAAGTTAAGATCTGTCATGGAATGGATACCTCGATTTAATATTTTATTTTTACCTATTATAAAGATCTTTTATGATTTTATGATAAGTATATCTATTATAAAAAATAGTAAGTATAAGTAATAGTAAGTATAAGTAATAAATAATATTAAGTACTTAATAAGTGCAAGGAATGGTGAATTAAGTGTACCCTTTTCTCTTTCTACACGAATATGTATGATGATACGCTTGAAGAAATTTTCTTATTATTCTCCTATCCCCATATTCTTTCTATCTTTCGAATAAGGAGTTTCTTATTAATATGAAATATTTCATTATTTCTTTTATATAAATAATAAAAATTTAATTTAAAATGAATTATTTCTAAATTATTAAGTGTGCCACTTGAACTAAACTAATTCAATCCAACAAATGGAGATTCCTAGTAAAAAAAGGGAGTTCTTGGTAGATGTAGATATAGAAATCAACTTCTATTCTATATTTTCTTTCGATATATTTTTTTTTTAATTCAAGGGAAAGAACCCGTGAAGCTGAAATAACTCACTCAGAACACCTTTTAAAGGATTACGTGGTACGATTAGGTCGAATAAGCCCTTATGGAATGAATACTCAGCCACTTGTAAACCTTCGGGTACTGGTTTATTCAATGTTTGTTCAATTACTCTTTTACCCGCAAATGCAATGTAGGCGTTGGGTT